GTACTACACCTTTGATCATGAAATATCGATTGCTCCTTGAACCCTGCGAATCACGTGAAAGTAGGATACTCCAAATTCGGGGGTCAAAAAGTTTCATAAAGCGTTCTTGATGGAAAAAAATGTGAGTGAAAGATCCCACTGAATTGAATTTGATCCATGAATCTAAGAAATAGTGAGAATTCTTGATCTCTCTCAATATCTCTCTCAATTCGACGATCCAGGATTTGAATTGATGTCTCTTCATTGATATTTAGACCTCCTCCGGCGAAGATTGTATTTGAACTGGAATTTGTTTATTTACGATATATGATGTGTTAAGTTAAGCATCCCAATTGGAATTTGTTTATTTACAATATATGATGTGTTAAGTTAAGCATCCATGGCTGAATGGTTAAAGCGCCCAACTCATAATTGGTAAATTCGTAGGTTCAATTCCTGCTGGATGCACGCCAATGGGAACGTTTAATAAGTCTATTGGAATTGGCTCTGTATCAATGGAATCTCATCATCCATCCATAACGAATTGGTATGGTATATTCATACCATAACATATGAACAGTAAGAACTAGAATTCTTATCGATACTGGAACTCATAGGGAAGAAAATGGATTTATGGATGGAATCAAATATGCAGTATTTACAGAAAAAAGTATTCGGTTATTGGGGAACAATCAATATACTTCTAATGTCGAATCAGGATCAACTAGGACAGAAATAAAGCATTGGGTCGAACTCTTCTTTGGTGTCAAGGTAATAGCTATGAATAGTCATCGACTCCCGGGAAAGGGTAGAAGAAGGGGACCTATTATGGGACATACAATGCATTACAGACGTATGATCATTACGCTTGAATCGGGTTATTCTATTCCACCTCTTATAGAGAAAAGAACTTAAAGCAAAATACTTAATAACACGGCGATACATTTATACAAAACTTCTACCCCGAGCACACGCAATGGAGCCGTAAACAGTCAAGTGAAATCCAATCCACGAAATAATTTGATCTATGGACAGCATCGTTGTAGTAAAGGTCGTAATGCCAGAGGAATCATTACCGCACGGCATAGAGGGGGAGGTCATAAGCGTCTATACCGTAAAATCGATTTTCGACGGAATGAAAAAGACATATCTGGTAGAATCGTAACCATAGAATACGACCCTAATCGAAATGCATACATTTGTCTCATACACTATGGGGATGGTGAGAAGAGATATATTTTACATCCCAGAGGGGCTATAATTGGAGATACCATTGTTTCTGGTACAGAAGTTCCTATATCAATGGGAAATGCCCTACCTTTGAGTGCGGTTTGAACTATTGATTTACGTAATTGGAAGTAACCAATTAGGTTTACGACGAAACCTAGAAATCGATCACTGATCCAATTTGAGCACCTCTACGGGATAGACCTCAACAGAAAACTGTTGAGTAACGGCAGCAAGTGATTGAGTTCAGTAGTTCATCATAGAAAATTATTGACTCTAGATATATGGTAATATGGAGAAGACAAAATTGTTTGAAGCACGCACAGAACCGGAAGCGCCCCTTGTTTCAAAGAGAGGAGGACGGGTTATTCACATTTAATTTGATGGTCAGAGGCGAATTGAAAGCTAAGCAGTGGTAATTAAGATACCCCCGGGGAAAAAGAGAGATGTCTCCTACGTTACCCATAATATGTGGAAGTATCGACGTAATTTCATAGAGTCATTCGGTCTGAATGCTACATGAAGAACATAAGCCAGATGACGGAACGGGGAGACCTAGGATGTAGAAGATCATAACATGAGTGATTCAGCAGATTTGGATTCCTATATATCCACTCATGTGGTACTTCATCATACGATTTATATAAGATCCATCTGTCTAGATATCATCATATACATCTAGAAAGCCGTATGCTTTGGAAGAAGCTTGTACAGTTTGGGAAGGGGTTTTTATTGATAAAAAAGAAGAATCCACTTCAACCGATATGCCCTTAGGCACGGCCATACATAACATAGAAATTACACTTGGAAAGGGTGGACAATTAGCTAGAGCAGCAGGTGCTGTAGCGAAACTGATAGCAAAAGAAGGTAAATCGGCCACATTAAGATTACCATCTGGGGAGGTCCGTTTGATATCCAAAAACTGCTTAGCAACAGTCGGACAAGTGGGTAATGTTGGGGTGAACCAAAAAAGTTTGGGTAGAGCCGGATCTAAGTGTTGGCTAGGTAAGCGTCCTGTAGTAAGAGGAGTAGTTATGAACCCTGTAGACCATCCCCATGGGGGCGGTGAGGGGAGAGCCCCAATTGGTAGAAAAAAACCCACAACCCCTTGGGGTTATCCTGCGCTTGGAAGAAGAAGTAGGAAAAGGAAAAAATATAGTGATAGTTTTATTCTTCGTCGCCGTAAATAGGAATATTGAAAATAGAATTTTTTTTTTAATTTGAAAAAAAATGTAATGGGCGAACGACGGGAATTGAACCCGCGCATGGTGGATTCACAATCCACTGCCTTGATCCACTTGGCTACATCCGCCCCTTTTCTAGCTAAAGGATTTTCTCTTTTTTCCATTCATCATTATTGTATTTATTCTGACCTCCATACTTAACTTAGATCGAGATATTGGACATAGAATGCCAATCTTTAAAATAAAAAATGTAAAAAAAAAGGAGTAATACACTGTGACATGACACGTTCACTAAAAAAAAACCCTTTTGTAGCTAATCATTTATCGGCAAAAATTGAAAAACTCAACACGAGGGAAGAGAAAGAAATAATAGTAACTTGGTCTCGGGCATCTACCATTATACCCACAATGATTGGCCATACAATCGCTATTCATAATGGAAAGGAACATTTACCTATTTATATAACGGATCGTATGGTGGGTCACAAATTGGGAGAATTTGCACCTACTCTGTCTTTTACGAGACACGCAAGAAACGATAATAAATCTCGTCGTTAAGTTCATTTCTTATACTTTATATACTTATGTATTTGTATTTAATATACATATATACAATCTAAATATCTAAATATGTTATACAATATAAATAAATAAATATGCTATACGCAAACGCAAAAAATTAAAA